TTTCTAGAAAAAGGATCTCTTGTTTTTCATTGCCATTCCCATAAGACTGAATACTATGATTCGCATTTCGAACAGGCATGAATACAGCATCGATAGGATAACAATTTCCGTCTTGAAAGGTATTTGGCGTTTTTATATTATATCCTCGACTCCTCTCGATTTGTAATCCAATAGACAAATCAATTGGTTCTGTTAGGCTAGCTATGTGCTGCGTATTATCAACGATTTCCACAGAAGGCGGCAAGCGGATGTCTTGAGCAGTTACATATCCCGGGCCTTTGACACAAATAAGCGCGTCACAAGTTCCATAAAGATTACTTCTCAATACAATATCTTTCAAATTCATTAAAATTTCATGTACCGATTCTTGAATACCCACTATGGTAGAATATTCGTGTGGGATTTTCTCAGATTTTGCGCGTGTAATACATGTTCCTTCTATTTCTCCAAGCAAAACTCTTCGCATCGCAATGCCTATTGTGTCGGCTTGACCTTTCATAAGTGGAGACAAAATAAAGCGCCCATAATAAAGACGCTTACTGTCTGCTCTTGATTCAACACACTTCCACTGCAGTGTCCGAGTAGATACTTTTACTTTCTCTCGAACCATAGTAATATTATTGGTCAGATCATTGAGTCATTTATTTCTCTTGAAATCTCTTCAATGTTTATTTCTACACCCGTCTTTTTTTAGGGGGTCTGCAACCATTGTGTGGCATAGGGGTTACATCCCGTACGAAATTTAAAAGGATACCGCTTCTACGAATAGCTCGTAATGCCGCATCTCTTCCGAGACCAGGACCCTTTATCATGACTTCTGCTCGTTGCATACCTTGATCCGCTACTGCTCGAATAGCATTTCCTGCTGCGGTTTGAGCAGCAAAAGGCGTACCTCTTCTTGTACCCCTGAATCCACAAGTACCGGCCGAGGACCAAGAAATTACCCGACCCCGGACATCTGTAACAGTCACAATGGTGTTGTTGAAACTTGCTTGAACATGAATAACGCCCTTTGGTATTCGACGTCCACTTTTACGTGAACCGATCCGTCCCGGCCTACGCGAACCACTTCGTGGTGGAGATTTTGCCATATTTGATCATTTCATAAATATAAGTCTTCATAAATATAAGTCAGAGATATATGGATATATCCATTTCATGTCAAAACCGATCTTTTATGTTGATTTGTTCATCGGTTACTTTCTAAACTTTTCGAAAGATTATCCTTGTCTTTGTTTATGTCTCGGGTTGGAACAAATTACTATAATCCGTCCCCTCCTGCGGATCAGTCGACATTTTTCACAAATTTTACGAACTGAAGCCCTTATTTTCATAATTGTTATTCCTTAAATGAATTTAGAATCTACTTATTGGAAGGAAATAAGTTTCTTGAAATTTTTGAACCGCGATTTGTATCCCCCTGAAAGGAATGTTGAAAAATCACCTAATCACTCAAATCCTTTTGTGTAGTCTATATATTATTATTATATCCTCCAGTTGAATCTGAATCATAACGACTTCCTTCAATTTTGCCTCTAGCCACCGGGAGTAGATGTAGAAAAACGGGTCGCATCCCTCCTGAAACATAATCTAGAATCTTACTTCGCTCTCTAAACTATCTAAAAGAACCCGGAGCATACCTTTGGTAAGTTATTCGGTAATTAAACCTCGAGGAATCCTCCCCTTTTTTTTCTCACAACATAAAAGTAAGCTCCAAATACAATTCGGATAGCAGAATAATCACCATATATAACACAAAATTTCTCCACCGATTCTTTCCAGTCGAGCCGCTCGGTCTGTCATTATACCCCGAGAAGTAGAGAGAATTACAATCCCCATCCCATCTAAAATTCTAGGAATTCGTCGATAGTTAAAATAGATTCGTAGACCGGGTCGACTGATTCGTTTTAAATTTAAAATGGGTCTATACGGCCCTTTCCTATTCCTTCGATGTCGTAGGGTTAAAACCAAAAACTCTTTTTTGTTTTTGTTTTCCACGAGTTTCCTTGCGTTTTCGATAAAACCCTCTCGCAAAAGGATTTTAACAACGTTTTCGGTGATGTTAGTAGATGCTATTCGAACCGTTCCCTTTCTATTCATGTCAGCATTTCGTATAGAAGTTATTATGTCAGCAATAGTGTCCTTGCCCATGATAAACTGAAAATTTTGTTGCTTCCAAATTTTGATATAATCAACATGTTCTTTTTTTTATGAAAATTATTAAAAGTATATGCGTGAGACATACTCTACTAAATTTTGATTTATCTATTTTATTTTCTTTCATACTATCACTATATCGCGGTCCCCTCTTATAATACTTCAGGTGCTAATGAAACTATTTTAGTAAAATTCAACTGTCTCAATTCCCGGGCGATCGCACCAAAAACTCGAGTTCCCTTTGGATTTCCTTCGTGATCAATGACAACTGCAGCATTGTCATCGTACCGTATTATCATACCGTTATCACGTCTGAGTTCTTTACAAGTACGTACAATTACAGCTCTGATCACTTCTGATCTTTCTAGAGGCGTATTGGGTACTGCTTCCTTGATCACAGCAACAATAACGTCACCAATATGAGCATATCTACGATTACTGGCTCCTATGATTCGAATACACATCAATTCTCGGGCACCGCTATTGTCTGCTACATTCAAATGGGTTTGAGGTTGAATCATATCGTTTTTTGAGTCCGTTTTTTTAATGTTTAATTTAAAGTAAAGCACTGAAAGGACGAAGTAAAAAAAAAAAAAAGAAAAAAAAAAAAAAAAAGGGAAGACCCGCATTTTTTATACCCAAGATTTATTTCCTTTGTTTCGACATTCCTATCCCGAAATAATGAATTGAGTTCTTATAGGCATTTTGGACGCCGCTATTGAAATAGCCTTTCGAGCTATATTTTCAGCTACTCCACTCATTTCATAAAGTATTCTACCCGGTTTAACGACGGCTACCCAATATTCGGGGGATCCTTTACCGGACCCCATACGGGTTTCCGTGGGTCTTAGTGTAACTGGTTTGTCTGGAAAGATACGTACCCATATTTTTCCACCGCGCCGTACATTTCGTGTCATTGCGCGGCGCCCCGCTTCGATTTGTCTAGATGTGATCCAAGCGGGTTCAAGTGCTTGAAGAGCATATCTGCCGAAACAAATATGATTACCTCGATAAGATATCCCTTTCATTCTTCCTCTATGTTGTTTACGGAATCTTGTTCTTTTGGGGTTATAATTGATGGTTCTTTCTCAATGCCATCTCTACTACAGAACTGGACATGAGAGTTTCTTCTCATCCAGCTCCTCGCGAATGAAAGGACTAAAAACGATTTTATCAAGATATAGGGGAATTTAATGAATAATATACTGAAGCATAGGATTTTTTGAAAGTTCATCTAATTAATCTATTCTAAATTTGTATATCATGTTTAGATATAGAATTGAAACATTTATGTTCTATTTATAGATAATCTCAATGTCTTTTTTTTTTTTTATCGTTATAACAAATCTTTATTTTGTTTTGCCCTTTACCATATCGGATCGATCAAAATGAATCAATCTAATAAAATCCAAAAATAAACCTTTCGCGGGCGAATATTTACTCTTTCAATATCTATTTCAGTTGTAGGGTTAGTTCATGACCTCTACGAATAAAAGAATAGTTTAGTTCCTGGGTTCGTTTCGCCATCCCACCCAATAAATCATTAAGATTCATTTCCAATAGAATCTTCTTTTTCTTTATTCACGGGTTCCGTCGTTCCCATTGCTTCTCGATTAATGGTTAGGTCTGAATTCTCCAACGGAGCCCTTAATGAAATTTTTTCTTAAGTCAATTTTCTCAGTTTTTATTGGCTCGGGGCTCTTGATTTTTTTTGTTCTATGAGCGGATTCATCTAGTTAGGGATGAATCATTATTGATGCTATATTACACTGTTTTTTATGAGATGACTTACAGACCTTACATATTGGAATCTTATATCATTGATATTTTCTTTCTCTCTTTCTCTCATCCTTCCATTTATCCGCATGCTTTTCGATTTTCTTTCACAACTTCGAACTTCACAACCTACAATCAGATTGGGTTTTTATGTTATGCAAATTTCAGTTGCTACAACGATATGACCACTATATTATATCTTGACTGGTTCTTTGGATTCAGATAATACGAAGCAATGAGTTGGTTATTAGTGCTATAGTTATTAGTTCATACTACAGGACGGTCCATTTTTTGGAATCCTAGCCCTAAAAAAAACCAACGAGTCGCACACTAAGCATAGCAATTATATAAAAATAAAAAAAAAAATCAATCGAATTTTTATTCAACCCTATAGAATTGCGGAATTTCTCATTTTTGTTTTGATTGAAGATAAAAAGAGCTCGTTCTTTGTTCTTTGTTTGGTTTATTTCCATTAATGGGGGGGCTCTAAAGACCCGTAAACTCTTATTTTTTTTCGTCTACAAATATCCAAATTTTGATTCCCAATACCCCGTATATAGTTCGAACCGTATAGGAACAATAATCAATTTTAGCTCCAATGGTTTGTAGAGGAACTCTACCTTCTCTGATCCATTCGGCGCGCGCAATTTCTTTTCCGTCAAGACGCCCTGCAATTTGTACTTGAATTCCTTTTGTATCGGCCTGCTCCGTTAATTCAATAGCTTTTTTCATTGCTTTTCGAAAAGAAACTCGATTTTTTAATTGTCCGGCTATAAATTCGGCAAGAATATTGGGGTGTCCATAAGGATTTGTAATTCGTGTAATAGCAATGTTTATTTTTCGATTCACACAATTAAGTTCTTTTTGTACATTCATCTGTAATTCTTCAATTCTTCGCGGTCTATTTTCTAGTAATAATTTTGGGAACCCTATATAGATTATAACTTGAATTAGATCAATTCTTTTTTGAATCTCTATCCGTGCAATTCCCTCAACACCGGAAGATATTCTGCTATTTTTTTTTATATAATTCTTAATAAAGTTTCGTATTTTTTGATCTTCTTGTA